TAAATAAAAATAAAAAATAAATTAATATATATATTAAAATATAAATATTAATAAATAGTAAATTATATTAAATAAAATAAAATTTAATAAAAATAAATATAAAAAAAAATAATATAAAAATAAATATTATTATAAAATAATAAATAATTATAATATTTTAAATTAAAATATTATAAAAAAATTATTTTTTTTTTTTTTTTTATTTTTTTTTTTTTTAAATTTTATAAGTTTTTTAAAATTAAGAAAAAATTTAAAAAAAAAAAAAAAAAAAAAAAAAAATCACCAAAAATGACAATTTTTGAAAATTTTGATTTTTTCAATTATCCTGATTCCATTAAATCGGTAAAATTTTTACTTTTACAGCTTTTTTTTCATTTTTTCTAAGTCAAATACTCATTAACCCTTTTTTTAGAATCACTTTTTCAACTTCGAAAATCTATGTTTATAATTATTATTTTTTAATATAAATCCAAATGTAAAATATATTAAAGTTTGCATAATTTTACTTTAAACATAAAGTTTTAATAAAGTGTCTGATTAAAGAGTTATTTTGATAGAATAAATTATATGAAATTTTTTTTTTCATCTTTATTATATTTAATAGAATTAAACTATTTCCTAAGACATCAAAAATCTTTATACCTCATATACTAAAATATAAAAAGATAAGCTAATTAAGCTAACGGGTTCATACCCCTTTTATAAAGGTTTTAATCCTTTTCTTTTTAATTTTTTATAAGTATAAAATAATATTTTTATTATTAATAATAATTGGAACTTTAATTTCAATTTCTTCATATTCCTGATTTGGAATATGAATAGGGTTAGAAATTAACCTATTATCAATTATCCCACTACTAAATAATACCAAAAACATAATAGCTAATGAAGCTACATTAAAATATTTTATTACTCAAGTATTAGCTTCAACTATTTTATTATTTTCAATTATTACCCTATCATCTAATTATTTAGAATGAAACAATAATATTATAATAATTTTAAATTCTTCAATTCTTACAAAAATGGGAGCAGCCCCCTTTCATTTTTGATTCCCTGAAGTAATAGAAGGTTTAAATTGAATAAATTGTTTATTAATATTAACTTGACAAAAATTAGCCCCCATAATTTTAGTCATATATAATATTAATATAATAGTTTTCTTTATAATTATTATTTGTTTATCTATATTAATTAGAGGCCTAATAGGGGTCAATCAAATTAGTTTACGAAAAATTATAGCTTATTCATCAATTAACCATATCGCATGAATAATCAGGTCTATACTTTTTTTAGAATCAATTTGAATATTATATTTTATTATTTACTCTATTATTTCATTAAATTTAATTTTCATTTTTAAATTTTTTAATATTTTTTATTTAAAACAATTATTTTTATCTATAAATAAAATATTTTATATGAAATTTTTTTTTATTTTAAATATATTATCTCTTGGAGGACTACCTCCTTTTTTAGGATTTTTACCTAAATGATTAACTATTCAAATTTTAATTTCTAATAATATTTTTATAATACCTTTAATCATACTAATTATAACTTTATTTACATTATATTTTTATATACGAGTAACTTTCACAACTTTAATACTCTCAATAAATGAGGTTTCTTATCAAACAATTAATTTTTACAAAAACTATATTTTAATATTATTTAATTTTATTACTATTAATAGGCTTTTATTTTCAACTTTAATCTTTAATTTTTATTAAGGATTTAGGTTAAATAAACTTATAGTCTTCAAAACTATCAATAAAGATCCATCTTTAAGCCTTAGGATTAATCCACCTTTAAATTTGCAATTTAAAATCATTATTGAATATAAGACTTGATAAAAGAAACTTCTTTCGTAAATAAATTTACAATTTATCGCCTATGCTCAGCCATTTTATCTGAATAAATGGTTATTTTCAACAAATCATAAAGATATTGGAACATTATACTTTATTTTTGGAGCATGAGCTGGGATAGTAGGAACTTCTTTAAGAATTTTAATTCGAGCTGAATTAGGAAATCCAGGTTCATTAATTGGTGATGATCAAATTTATAATGTTATTGTAACAGCCCATGCATTCATTATAATTTTCTTTATAGTAATACCTATCATAATTGGAGGATTTGGAAACTGATTAATCCCCTTAATACTAGGAGCCCCAGATATAGCTTTTCCTCGAATAAATAATATAAGATTTTGATTATTACCCCCGTCATTATCTTTATTACTAATAAGAAGAATAGTTGAAAGAGGTGCTGGTACAGGTTGAACTGTGTATCCTCCTTTATCTTCAAATATTGCTCATGGAGGGGCTTCAGTAGATTTAGCAATTTTTAGTTTACATTTAGCTGGAATTTCATCAATTTTAGGAGCAGTAAATTTTATTACTACAGTTATTAACATACGATCTATTGGAATAACATTTGATCGGATACCTTTATTTGTTTGGTCTGTAGCAATTACAGCTTTATTATTACTTCTCTCTCTTCCTGTATTAGCAGGGGCTATCACAATATTATTAACAGACCGTAATTTAAATACATCTTTTTTTGATCCTGCAGGAGGAGGAGATCCAGTTTTATACCAACATTTATTTTGATTTTTTGGTCATCCTGAAGTATATATTTTAATTTTACCTGGGTTTGGAATAATTTCTCATATTATTAGACAAGAAAGAGGAAAAAAGGAAACTTTTGGTACTTTAGGAATAATTTATGCAATAATAGCAATTGGTTTATTAGGATTTGTAGTATGAGCCCACCATATATTCACTGTTGGAATAGATGTTGATACCCGAGCTTATTTTACTTCAGCTACTATAATTATTGCTGTTCCCACTGGTATTAAAATTTTTAGTTGATTAGCAACTCTTCATGGAACTCAAATTAATTACTCTCCATCAATACTATGAGCTTTAGGGTTTGTATTTTTATTTACAGTAGGTGGATTAACAGGTGTAATTTTAGCTAATTCTTCCATTGATATCATTTTACATGATACTTATTATGTAGTAGCACATTTTCATTATGTACTTTCCATAGGTGCAGTTTTTGCAATTATAGCTGGATTTATTCAATGATATTCATTATTTACTGGGTTAACTTTAAATAATAATTATTTAAAAATTCAATTTTTAACGATATTTATTGGAGTAAATTTAACCTTCTTCCCCCAACATTTTTTAGGATTAAGAGGAATACCTCGACGTTATTCAGATTATCCAGATGCTTATACTACTTGAAATATTATTTCTTCTATCGGTTCAATAATTTCTTTAATTGGAATTATTATTTTTTTATTTATTATTTGAGAAAGTATAATTTCTATACGAAAAAGAATTTCATCAATACAAATAGTTACATCAATTGAATGACTACAAAAAATACCTCCTGCTGAACATAGCTATTCTGAACTTCCAATAATTTCCTTTAAATTCTAATGTGGCAGATTAGTGCAATGGATTTAAGTCCCATTTATAAAGTTTAACTTTTTTTAGAATGTCTACATGATATTCACTATCTACTCAAGATAGAGCATCCCCATTAATAGAACAATTAATTTATTTTCATGATCATACATTAATAATTTTATTAATAATTACTATTTTAGTTGGTTACTTAATAATAAGGTTATTTTTTAATAAATTAAACTATCGATTTTTATTAGAAGGTCAAATAATTGAATTAATTTGAACTATTTTACCTGCTTTAACATTAATTTTTATTGCATTTCCTTCTTTAAATCTTTTATATTTATTAGATGAAATTAATAATCCTATTGTATCAATTAAAGCTATTGGACATCAATGATACTGATCATATGAATATACAGATTTCAAAAATATTGAATTTGATTCATATATAATTCCTATTTATGATATAAAAATTAACAATTTTCGATTATTAGATGTTGATAATCGAGTTATTTTACCTTACAATTCCCAAATTCGAATAATAATTTCATCTTCTGATGTTTTACATTCATGAACTATTCCTTCTTTAAGAGTAAAAATTGATGCTACTCCTGGTCGTTTAAATCAAATTAATTTTTTTATAAATCGAGCTGGATTATTTTTTGGACAATGTTCAGAAATTTGTGGGGCTAATCACAGTTTTATACCTATTGTAATTGAAAGTATTTCATCTAATTTTTTCATTAAATGAATTTACAAAATAAATTCATTAGGTGACTGAAAGTAAGTATTGGTCTCTTAAACCATTTTATAGTAACTTAACGTTTACTTCTAATGAAAAAAATTAGTTAAATTATAACGTTAGTTTGTCAAACTAGAATTATTATTATTTCATTAATATTTTTTAATACCTCAAATAGCTCCTATAAACTGATTAGTATTATTTTTGTTATTCTCTATAATTTTTATTATTTTTAATTCAATAAATTATTTTTCATTTAAATATTCTTCTTTAAATTTTAAAAATTTAAAATCTTTAACTAATAAATTATATTGAAAATGATAACAAATTTATTTTCATCTTTTGATCCTTCTACAAATTTTAATTTAAATCTTAATTGATTAAGAACCTTTCTAGGATTAATATTTATTCCTTTTATATATTGAATTATTCCTTCACGTATAAATTTTTTTTGAATTAAAATTATAATAATTTTACATAAAGAATTTAAAATTTTATTAGGTACAAATATTAAAGGATCAACATTAATTTTTATTTCCTTATTTTCTATAATTTTATTTAATAATTTTTTAGGATTATTTCCATATATTTTCACTAGAACAAGACATTTAATTTTAACTTTATCATTAGCTTTTCCTCTATGATTAAGTTTTATAATTTATGGGTGAATTAATAACACAATTCATATATTAGCACATTTAGTCCCTCAAGGAACCCCTCCTATTCTTATACCATTTATAGTTTGTATTGAAACTATTAGTAACATTATTCGACCTGGTACGTTAGCAGTACGATTAGCAGCTAATATAATTGCAGGTCATTTACTAATAACATTATTAGGTAATACTGGCCCATTAATATCAATAATTATACTTAATTTTTTAATTATAATTCAATTATTACTACTAATATTAGAATCAGCTGTTGCAATTATTCAATCTTATGTATTTGCAATTTTAAGAACTCTATATTCTAGAGAAGTAAATTAATGTCAATATCTAAAAATCATCCATTTCACTTAGTTGATATTAGCCCATGACCTATTATAGGGGCTTTTAGAGCAATAATTACTATAATTGGTTTAATTAAATGATTTCATTATTTTAACAATAATTTAATTATATTAGGAACAATCATCACAATTTTTATTATATATCAATGATGACGTGACATTTCTCGAGAAGGTACATATCAAGGACTTCACACTTTTACTGTAACTATAGGTTTACGCTGAGGAATAATTTTATTTATTACTTCTGAAGTATTTTTTTTCTTAAGTTTTTTTTGAAGATTTTTTCATAGTTCTTTATCCCCAAATATTGAATTAGGAATAATTTGACCTCCAAAAGGAATTTTAACATTTAATCCTATTCAAATTCCTTTATTAAATACTTTAATTTTAATTACTTCAGGACTTACTGTAACTTGAGCTCATCATAGACTTATAGAAAATAATTTTTATAAAACTAAACAAGGCTTATTATTAACTGTAATTTTAGGAATTTATTTTACTATTTTACAAGCATATGAGTATATAGAAGCTTCTTTTACAATTGCAGATGCCATTTATGGCTCTACATTTTTTATAGCTACAGGATTTCATGGATTTCATGTAATTATTGGAACTACATTTTTATTAATTTGTTATTTACGTCATATAAATAACCATTTCTCATCAATCCATCATTTTGGGTTTGAAGCCGCAGCATGATACTGACATTTTGTAGACGTAGTATGATTATTTTTATATATTTCTATTTATTGATGAGGTAGATATTTATATAGTATAAAAATTATATTTAACTTCCAATTAAAAGATCTAATTATATTAGTATAAATAATCTTAATAATTATATATATATCTATCTTATTATTTATTATTTCTAATATTATTATAATTATAGCACTTTTTTTCTCTAAAAAAACTTTTATAGATCGAGAAAAATTATCCCCATTCGAATGTGGATTTGATCCTAAAAATTCAGCTCGATTACCTTTTTCCATTCAATTTTTTTTAATTGCGGTAATTTTTTTAATTTTTGATGTAGAAATTACTTTATTAATTCCAATAATTTTAATTATTAAAATTTCTAATATTTATATTTATATAATAATTATATTTTTTTTTTTATTAATTTTATTAATTGGGTTATACCATGAATGACTTCAAGGAGCTTTAACTTGAATAACATAGGATAATAGTTAATTATAACATTTAAGTTGCATTTAAAAAGTATTGATTTTTCAATTTATCTTAAAATAAGAAACAAAAATTTGTATTTAGTTTCGACCTAAAATTTTGATGAAATCATCCTTATTTTTAGTTGAAACCAAAATAGAGGTATATTACTGTTAATAATATTATTGGAATAATTTCCCAATTAAAGAAATAAGGAATCCAAAATTAAGCTTCTAACTTAAATTTTTAGTGGTGAAATTCCATTATTATTTCTATTTATATAGTTTAATAAAACATTACATTTTCATTGTAAAATTAAATTAATTTATTTTATAAATATTTAAAAATATATTATATTTCCTTGATAACTTCAATATCATGCTCTTATTATAAGCTATTTAAATAAATTAAATTTAATATAATAATGATAATTCAAATTACTAACATAATTAAATAAATTTTTAAATTATTATTTAAAATATTTTGTACAACAATAGAATATTTTTTTAAATTAATATAAATATTTTGTCTTCCTAAATATTCACTTCAACCTTGATCTATATTTTTATAATATAAATTACCTAAATAAATAGGCATAAAATTTATTCCATATGTAGAAATAAAAGGTATATTTCACATAGACGAAAAAAATATAGATATCTTATAAAATATAAAAGATTTACAACTATAGTTAATACTAAATATTGATGTCTGATAACCTAGTCATATTCCTATAAATACAGTAATAAAAGATATAATTTTTATATAAAAGGGTAAACAAATAAAATAAGGGGTAGGAAATATTAATCATATTAATAATCTTCCCCCAAAAATTACTAATAAAATTAAACCTATTATTCCTTTTAATATAATTTTTCTCTCTTCTAATAAATTTAAAGATACATAATTATATCTTCCTATAAGTCTATAATATACTAAACGTAAAGAATAACAAGCTGTTAATCCTGTAGAAATATAAAAAATTATATAAATATATAAATTTAAATAATTTATTCTCAAAATTTCTAAAATTAAGTCCTTAGAATAAAATCCAGCTAAAAATGGAATTCCACATAAAGCTAAATTTGAAATATTAAAAAATCTACAAGTTAAAGGTATTTGATTTATTAAACTTCCCATATACCGAATATCTTGACAATTATTTAAATTATGAATAATTATCCCAGCACATATAAATAATAAAGCCTTAAATATCGCATGTGTTAAGAGATGAAAAAAAGCTAATTTATATTCTCCTAAAAATATAATTCTTATTATTAATCCTAATTGTCTTAATGTAGATAAAGCAATAATTTTTTTTAAATCAAATTCAAAATTAGCTCCTATTCCTGCTATAAATATTGTTATTGAACTTATAAATAAAATTATATAATTAAAATTATAATTTAATAAATAATTAAATCGAATTAATAAATAAATTCCTGCAGTTACTAAAGTAGAAGAATGAACTAAAGATGAAACAGGGGTTGGTGCTGCTATTGCAGCTGGTAATCAAGAAGAAAATGGAATTTGAGCTCTCTTAGTAAAAGCAGCAAAAATAATTAATAAACTAATTAATTTTATTTCATCATTATTAACTATATAGTCTAAATAATAAATATAATTTCAACTACCATAATTAAATATTCAAGTAATTCTTATTAACAAAGCTACGTCTCCTAATCGATTAGTTAATGCAGTTAATATACCTGCATTAAAAGATTTAATATTTTGATAATAAATTACTAAACAATACGAAACTAATCCTAATCCATCTCAACCTAATAAAATACTAATTAAATTAGGACTAATAATTAATAATATTATAGAAATAACAAATATTAGTACTAATATAATAAAACGACGAATGTTTATATCATTCCTTATATATTCATTTCTATAAAAAATAACTATTGAAGAAATAAATAAAACTAATCTTATAAATAATAATGATATTCAATCTATTAAAATAGTTATATAAATAGAACAAGAATTAATTCTTACTATTTCAAATTCTAATATCAGCCTATAATCTAAAATTATAAATTTTAATCTTATTAAAAATGAAATAAAGCTAATAAAAAATAAACAAAATCTATAAATTATACAAATTGATAAAATTACTTAAAATAAAACCTTATATCTTTAATTTCACAAATTAACATTTTATTTAAACTATTTAAGTAAATTCATAAGATTAATAATTCTCTTTTTATAATTAATAAATTTAAAGGAAATCAATGTAAAAATAATAAAATATATTCTCGTAAATAATTATTATAAAATCTATATAATCCTATATTTAATTTTCCGTGCTGAGTATAAGAATATAAATAAAGAGAATATACAGCTCTAAAAAATAATAAAAATATTAATATAAAACTTCTTAATCTAGATCATCTTATTAATCTATTAATTAATATAATTTCTCCTATTAAATTTAAAGAAGGAGGGGCAGATATATTACAAGCTCTAAATAAAAATCATCATAAACTTAATCTAGGTATTAAATTAATTAATCCTTTATTTATAAAAATACTCCGCCTATTTAATCGTTCATAATTTATATTTGCTAAACAAAATAATCCTGAAGAACATAAACCATGAGCAATTATTATTAAAAAAGCTCCTGATATACCTCAATAATTTAAAGTTATAATACCTGATAAAACTAAACCTATATGAGAGACTGAAGAATAAGCAATTAAAGACTTAATATCAATTTGACGTAAGCATATTAAAGAAATAAAAATCCCTCCTATTAAAGAAATAATAATAATAATATAATTTAAAATTATTCTAACTCTAATAAATAATTTTAATACTCGTATTAAACCATACCCCCCTAATTTTAATATAATTCCAGCTAAAATTATAGATCCTGAAACAGGAGCTTCTACATGAGCCTTAGGAAGTCATAGATGAACAAAATATATAGGTATTTTTACTAAAAATACTATATTTATTCTTAAATATATTAAAAAATAATTTATATCACAAAAAAAATAATAATTTAATGAACCATTTAATTTATAAAATAAAAACATTGATATTATTATAGGTAAAGAAGCAAATATTGTATAAAATAATAAATAAATACCTGCCTGAATACGTTCAGGCTGATATCCTCAGCCAATAATTAAAATTAAAGTTGGAATTAACCTTATTTCAAAAAATAAATAAAAAATAAATAAATTTATTGAACAAAAAGTTATTAATAAAGAAATTATTAATATTAATAATAAAAATAAAAATAAATTATAATAATAATTTATTTTATATAATTTTTCTCTAGCTATAATTATTATTCTACAAATCCATATAGTTAATAAAATTATTATATAAGATAATAAATCATAACCTATAAAATATGAAATATTCACAAATATAAAATTTAATCTAAAATTTATTAATAAAACAAATATTATTATAAAATATATAAATTGATTTAATCAAAAATTATTTTTTTTAAATCTTAAAGGAATCATAAAAATTATTATAAATAAAAATTTTATCATAAAATATTAAAATTTTGAAAATAATCATTTCCATGAGTACGAATTATAGAAACTAATAGAGAAAGTCCTAAAGCCCCCTCACATACTCTTATAGTAATAAAAATTATTGAAAAATAATATTCATTATTAAAATATCTTAAATATCTAAAAATATAAAAATATAAAGATAAAATAATAAATTCTAAACTTAATAATATCAATAATAAATGTTTACGTTTTAAACAAAATACTAATAATCCAATATAAAATATTAATCTAGAAATAAGTATTAACATTGTTTTAATAATTTAAATAAAATATTGGTCTTGTAAATCAAAAATAAGTCTATCTTTTAAAACTTCAGAAGAAAGATTAAATTCTTATCTTTAATCTCCAAAATTAATATTTTTATAAACTATCTTCTGTATCTCATTACTTTTAATTATAAATATTTTATTTTCAATATTATTCTTATTTATATTACACCCTTTATCTATAGGGACAATTTTATTAATACAAACAATTCTAGTATCTTTAATTACAGGATTTTTAAATTTTAATTTTTGATTTTCTTATATTTTATTTTTAATTATAATTGGAGGAATATTAGTACTTTTTATTTATATAACTAGTTTAGCATCAAATGAAAAATTTAAATTTAATTTTTATTTAATATTAATTATAATAATAATATTTTTTATCTTAGTTATTTTTAATTTCATTTTTTCAGATTTTTTTTTATTAGAAATATTTAATAAACCTTTAATAAAAAATACTAACTACATTTTATTAAGTAAATATTATAATAATCCTTCATGAATAATCATAATTATAATAATAATTTATTTATTTATCACTTTAATTGCAGTTGTAAAAATTACTAATCTATCAATAGGTCCTTTACGTCAAAATATTTAATGAAAACACCTATACGATTTAAACCTTTACTTAATATTATTAATTCATCTTTAATTGATCTTCCTTCACCTTCAAATATTTCTACATGATGAAATTTTGGATCATTACTAGGTTTATGTTTAATAATTCAAATTATTACTGGATTATTTTTAGCAATACATTATACTTCAAATATTGATTTAGCTTTCAATAGTGTAATTCATATCTGCCGAGATGTAAATTATGGATGATTAATTCGAACTTTACATGCAAATGGAGCTTCTTTTTTTTTTATTTGTATCTATTTTCATATTGGACGAGGATTATATTATGGGTCTTATAAGTTAATTATAACCTGAATTATAGGAGTAATTATTTTATTTATTGTTATAGCAACAGCTTTTTTAGGATATGTTTTACCTTGAGGCCAAATATCTTTCTGAGGGGCTACAGTTATTACAAATTTATTATCAGCAATTCCTTATTTAGGAAATTCAATTGTACAATGATTATGAGGAGGATTTGCAGTTGATAATGCTACTTTAACACGATTTTTTACTTTACATTTTTTAATACCCTTTGTAATTACTGCTATAACAATAATTCATTTATTATTTTTACATCAAACAGGATCAAATAACCCTTTAGGGACCAATAGAAATATTGATAAAATTCCCTTTCATCCTTATTTTTCTATAAAAGATATATTTGGATTTATAATATTATTAACAATTTTAATTATATTAAACTTAATAAATCCTTATATATTAGGAGACCCAGATAATTTTATTCCTGCAAATCCTTTAGTTACACCTATTCATATTCAGCCTGAATGATATTTTTTATTTGCCTATGCAATTTTACGATCTATCCCTAATAAATTAGGAGGAGTGATTGCTTTAGTAATATCTATTGCTATTTTAATATTTATCCCTTTTTTAAATCATAAAAATATACAAACTAATCAATTTTACCCTATTAATAAATTTATATTTTGAATATTAGTATCAATTATTATATTATTAACATGAATTGGGGCTCGCCCTGTTGAAGATCCTTATATTTTAATTGGACAAATTTTAACAATTTTATATTTTATAATTTACTTAATTAACCCAATAATTTATATTTTATGAGATAAAATAATTTATTAAGCTAATGAACTTGAATAAGTATATATTTTGAAAATATAAGATAGAATAAAATTTCTATTAGCTTGTTACTAAAATTAATTAACTAAATATATAGGGAAAATATTCACAATTTTAACCCTATAAAAAAAAACATATAATTCAATGATACTGGTAAAAACCTCTTTCAAGCTAAATATATTAATTTATCATATCGAAATCGAGGTAATGTACCACGAACTCAAATTCATAAAAACCTTATAAATACCAATTTAAAAAAAAATATTAATGAATAAATATCTGCACCTAAAAATAAAATTACACAAGATATTCTTATAAATAAAATTCTTGAATATTCAGCTAAAAAAATTAATGCAAATCCCCCTCTTCTATATTCTACATTAAATCCTGAAACTAATTCTGATTCTCCTTCTGCAAAATCAAAAGGAGTTCGGTTAGTTTCTGCCAATCTAGTAACAATTCATATTAAACATAAAGGAAAATATAAAAAGATTAATCATAAATTATTCTGATATAATATAAAATCCAATAAATTTAATCTTAAAATTAAAAATAAAAACCTTAACAAAATTAAAGATAATCTAACTTCATATGAAATAGTTTGAGCAACTGAACGTAAACCCCCTAATAATGAATAATTAGAATTTGAAGATCATCCAGAAATTATAATTCTATAAACCCCTAATCTAGCTACACATAAAAAAAATAAAATTCCAAGATTAAAATTAAATAAAATTGTTATAAAAGGTATACATATTCATAATATTAAAGATAAAAATAAATTAAAAATAGGAGATATATAATATAAATTAATATTAGATATTAAAGGTAAAATTGATTCCTTAGAAAATAATTTAATCGCATCACTAAAAGGCTGAGGAATACCTATAAACCCCACTTTATTTGGCCCTTTACGAATTTGAATATATCCTAAAACCTTACGTTCTATTAAAGTTAAAAAAGCAACTCTAACTAAAACACAAATAAATAATAATAATATTCTAATTAAAAATAAAATTAAATCAATTAAAAACAAGTATTATTTGTATAATATACATAATTAAATTCTAAATTTAATGCACTAATCTGCCAAAATAATAATAATATTCAAATATAAATAATTATTATAAATATTTGGTCCTTTCGTACTAAAATATTATTATTTAATTAAAGATAGAAACCAACCTGGCTCACACCGGTTTAAACTCAGATCATGTAAAGTTTTAATAGTCGAACAGACTAAATTTTTAAGCTTCTACACCTAAAATTAACTTTAATCCAACATCGAGGTCGCAATCTTTTCTTTCGATAAGAACTCTTTAAAAAAATTACGCTGTTATCCCTAAGGTAATTTAATCTTATAATCAACAATATTGGATCATTTATTCATAAATCAATGTTTAATTTTAAATAAAGTTTATTAAATTTATTAATCACCCCAACTAAATAAAATAAATACTTTTTTTTATTCTTAAATTTAAAATATTTAAAATATAAAACTCTATAGGGTCTTCTTGTCTTTTAAAATTATTTAAGCTTTTTAACTTAAAAATAAAATTCTAATTAAATTAAGTAGAGACAGTAATTTTCTCGTTCAACCATTCATTCTAGCTTTCAATTAAAAAACTAATGATTATGCTACCTTTGCACAGTCAAAATACTGCGGCCATTTAAAACTCATAGGGCAGGTTAGACTTTAAATTAATATCAAAAAGACATGTTTTTAATAAACAGGCGAAAAATTATTTGCCGAATTCCTTTACTTAACCTTTTTATAATAATTTCTATTCACAATAAATTATACTAATATTATCATTATTTCAATTATTAAATAATTAAATAAATTATTTTAATATAAAATATAAAAATTATATAAATAATATTTAAATAAAAATTAATTATAACATATTATAAATGAAAAAAATTTTTAATTCTACATTTATTTTCAAATAATTATTTTATATATTTATAATTTTAAAGCTTATCCCTTAAAATATTTATTTTTAATAAAATTAAAATTATTAATAATCCTAATTTTTATTAATAACTAAATTAAATTTATTTCTTAAAAAACTAGATATATTTAAAATCGAATAACATTTCATTACTAATAATTTATTATAAATATTTATTTCATAATAAAATCTATAAATTATTAACTCTTTTAAAATCGAGAAATTTAAAATTTATATTTTTTTTTAATAATCCCTGATACACAAGGTACAAAAAATTAATTTTTCTTTTTTTTATTTAATTTATATTTAATTTCTATCACTATACTATTTACTATAATAAAAATAATTTTTTCTAAATTTATAATAAAATTTAAATATACTTAATTTAAATAAATTAATAATAATTAATTAAATTCAAATTAAATTGATTTTAACAATTAACTTTTTAATGTAAATAAAATACTTACTCAAGCTCTAATTTGTCATTCTAGATACACTTTCCAGTACATCTACTTTGTTACGACTTATCTCATCTTATATGAGAGTGACGGGCGATATGTGCATATTTTAGAGCTAAATCATATAATTTAATTTAATTATATTACTATCAAATCCACATTCAAATTTATTAATTAAATATTTTATCCTTATAACTAATATTATTGTAACCCATTTCTTCTTTTTTATAAGCTATACCTTGATCTGATTTAATTTATAATAATAAATTATGAATATTTAAATTCTTTTAAAATATTCAACCTACGACGATATATAAACTATTAAAAAAAGTAATATAAATCGTGGATTATCGATTATAGAACAGGTTCCTCTGAAGAGACTAAAATACCGCCAAATTTTTTAATTTTCAAGATCATAACTAATACTAATATAGTAATAAATTTACATTTAAAATAATAGGGTATCTAATCCTAGTTTAATATAAAATTTAATAGTTTCATAATTAAAAAAAAAAATAGCTTAAAATTTAAAATTTCACTTAATAAATTTTAAATAAATTTTTATAATATTCAATTAACTATCTACTAATAATAATTAATTATATAATTTGTATAACCGCAACTGCTGGCACAAATTTAGTTTATATTAAAATTAATATTTTTATCTTAATTCCTTATGTTTAAAATATTAAAAACTGCGATTAATTTGTACGTATTATTCTCTTTAAAAATAATGAAATAATCACTATAATTTACATGAAAAAATTTAATCAATTAATTATCCTAGCTAAAATAAAACTTTAGCTTTAATTTCAAATTTTATAAACTCCCTTAATTCAGACTGCACCCCCAAGGTTTCAAGGATTTTTTAAAAAAAAACCTTTAGATTTGCACTCTAACTATTTTTTCTAAAAAATATCCTTTTTGTATATATATAAGTTTAATTTATTTTCCCCTAAAAATAAAAAACAAAATATATACTTAAATTTAAACTTTAGATTATTCCCCCCCTATACACTATAAATACTATATTTAATATATACTATTTTTATTTAACTTTAACATTAAATAAGCTGTATAAAAAGTCCTCTAACCTAAAATTTAAAAATAAATAAATTATTTAATTAATAATTAAATATAAATAATTTAAACAAAACTTAAATAATTTATTAATCTCCACTAATAATATTATTTATATGATTATAATAACTAAAATTAAAATTCCCCCATTAAATTTTTTAATCTAATAAATTTTAATTAAAATTATTTAAATTTAAATTGACCAAACATACAATTAAAATTCTAATAAAAATTTTAATGAAATATTTTAAATAATAAATAAATTTCACTAAAATTAATATTTACTCGATTTATAATACAAATTTCTTTTTAAATTCCATTTTTCCCCTATTTAATATTATACATGGTATATTAAATTAAAATTAAATTTAAATAGAAATTTGATTATAAAAACTTTAATATATAAAATATACTGTAATTTTATAATTAAATTAAATTATTAAATATAAAATTAATATAAAAATATTTAATTTTTAACCCCTTTTAATTAATTTAATCTAAAAATTTTTAAAATTACTAATATAATTAAAATTTATTCATATTTTATATAATGATCCAAAATTTAACTATAAAAATAAATAATTATAAAAAAAATATTAATAAATAATTAATTTAATTTTAATTTTTTTTTATAGTAAATTACCTTTATTTTTTCCCCAAAATATTATTTTTTATAATATTTAAATATCAGTATATTCATATAAAAAAATTACCTTAAAATATAAAACATTAAATATAAATTTTAATTAAAAATTTTAAAAACTATGAAATTATTTAAATCCCCATATTTAAATAAATTATGATCTAAAATTTATAATTAATTTTTGTACCAAAAATAAAACTTTATGATTAAAGTTAATTTATATAAACTCTAATAATATATAATTATTACAATAAAATTTACGGACTTAAAAATATGCTATAATAAAATTCATAGATGTATCAATTATTTTAAATTAAATAAAAAATTTAATTATAAATAAGCTTAAATAAATTTTTTTTTTTATTTATTTTATAATAATATTTTATAAATATAAATACTAAATTTTTAGCTTCAATTATTAATATTATAATTTTTAAATTAATTATTGTATAATAATTCACTTTTATATAATTTTAAATTTTATGTATTTACAATATGGTATTTAATATAATGTAAAATAGAGAGTTTTTTTTTTTTTTTCAATATTATTTAATTCAATAAAAAAAATTTATTTCTATATAAATGTTATATATTAATATATACATATATATATAATATTATATATTTAACATTATATTGATACCTATTTATATATATGGATATAGATATTTAAATATTACATAATATTAATATTTATTTATTAATATATAATATTTTAATATAATATAAATAACTTAAATAATTTTATATAATTTAAATTATAATTAATAAATAATTTTTTCTTTTTTTTTTTTAAACAAATTTATTTAATATTATATATATATAAATAATACAAATTAATTTAATATAAGATACGAATATTAATTATAAATTATTAGATAATATATATAAATAGTTACTTATATTTATATATATATATATATTCTAATATCTAAATTTAGCTAAGACATATATAACTTATAATTATTTATTAATATATAAATATTTATATACTTTCCAATAAATATATTATATAGAAGTCGTTTTTGGTGCTTTTTTCATTTTTTTTTTATACAGCTTCTAAGGTTTTTCAAATTTAGGATAAAATTTAGTAGAAAAAAAAAAAAAAAAAAAAAATAATTAAAATTTTTTTTTTTTTTTATTTTTTTTTTTTTTACTTATTTTTTTTTTATTATATTTTTTAATTTTTTTTCTTTAATTTTTTTTTTTTATTTTTTTTTTTTTTTTTTTTTTTTTTATTTCTTTTTGTTTTTATTTTGTTTTCATTTTGATTTCTATTTTGATTTCATTTTGATTTCATTTTGATTTCATTTTGATTTCATTTTGATTTCATTTTGATTTCATTTTGATTTCATTTTGATTTCATTTTGATTTCATTTTGATTTCATTTTGATTTCATTTTGATTTCATTTTGATTTCATTTTGATTTCATTTTGATTTCATTTTGATTTCATTTTGATTTCATTTTGATTTCATTTTGATTTCATTTTGATTTCATTTTGATTTCATTTTGATTTCATTTTGATTTCATTTTGATTTTATTTTGATTTCATTTTGATTTCATTTTTATTTCATTTTGATTTTTATTTTGATTTCTTTTTGATTTTTTTTTGATTT